AAAAACGATAAGGGCCCAGCAAAAATTACTTAGTTTTCGAGACCCCGTTATAAGTTCTATCCATATATGTTCTGATCGCCAACTCATACTTGATCTGATTTCATTTTATTGGAATTGGGAGAATATCCCAAATGATTTTAACTTTCCTTTTGGGTTTCCGAAGGAACTCTCATCAACTAGCACTAGTTTGATGTGAACTAGTACTAGTTTGAGGTCAACCTTTAGTAAGGAGTAATTCATCAAATTGGTTCGATCTAAAATAATAATAACATATCCTTCATATGATCCCAATATACATATTGATATACATATAGATCCACCAACTTTACACATTACACATTTTAGGCATCCAGCGATCCTGATCCATTTGAAACTAGCTAGAATTCATTTACCGATAGATCATTTTCCGCGGGCATCAGAGCTTTTATTTGGCAGAAATCACATATTCTACCATATTTCCCGAAATAAATATCTGTGTTATGCTACAAGTCTAAGTTTAAAAAAAAAAAAAAAAACGGCCGAGATTGGGTCCCCTCAGATCTAAACAATCTTGTTTTTTTGAACATGAAGAAATAAAGAAGCCATTGCAATTGCCGGAAATACTAGGCCTACTAAAGGCACAAAAATAGAGGGAAAATGGAAAGTTGTCATAAAATGGGGTACCTCGGTTGACTATTTGCACCTGTTATTTTTTTTTTTATATTTAGAATAATTATAATTAAGAATTGTAATTATTATGAATTTGTAGTTATTTGTAGTTAGTAGTAGTTATTATCAATAAATGCAATAATACTAATGAATTCCATTTGAAAATTCTTAGTAGAGATATAAGTATCTATAGTGGATATATAGAATAAGTCCAAGCAATGTAGAACTAAATAAATGGACTTATTCGTTTTTCTATATGAAAGATACGTATGACAATCTTATTATTTTTCTTCATTTCTTTGTTTTTGTTCTTGTGTTCTAATTTAATAAAGAAAGAGTTTCTTACAAATTATCGAAAGATGGAAATTGATGCTTTATTACACTATCTTTTAGGATATGACTCATTGACTCATTTATATATTCGAATTCTATTTTCGGGAGATGGAGAAAGATAAAAAAACGATATATCTATCTTTTCGATATTTGAATTTGATTATATATGTTATGTAAGACAAAATGCGTTTTATTTGCCGAATTTCACGAAAGGAGCAACCCACCCTTTATCTCTTTAGCTTGTTCAATTGCTAGCGACTTCTTAATTAGGAATCCGGAAGCTGGGTAAAAAAAAGAGTTCTCCTCGACTTTTTATTCTTTCTACAATTCGATCTTAGGTTACCAAAGAAAACTACATTCTTATTTACTTGGATTCTGATAAGCTAACTATTTGTTTCCGACAAATCAAACAATTGAACTCAGTGCGCTCTACTTGAGTGAATTTGAATTCAAAGGAAAGAAGGCGTGCAGCTTAAATAACTCACTAAGAACGATTTTTAAAAGATTACGCGGTACTATTAGGTCAAATAAGCCCTTTTGGAATAAATATTCAGCCGCTTGTGAACCTTCGGGTACTGTTTTATTCAATGTTTGTTCAATTACTCTTTTACCCGCAAATGCAATGTAGGAATTGGGTTCGGCAATAATGATATCTCCCAACATACCAAAACTAGCTGTTACCCCACCAGTAGTAGGAGATGTAAGAATTGGTACATAAAATAACTTTTTATTGGATTGATAATCATATAAGGCAGACGATATTTTAGCCATTTGCATCAAGCTCAAACTTCCTTCTTGCATGCGCGCCCCCCCCGAAGCACACACTATAATAAGAGGTAGAAATTGATTGGTAGCGTACTCAATCAAACGGGTGATTTTCTCCCCAACTACGGATCCCATACTACCTCCCATAAACTGAAAATCCATAACCCCAATTGCTACAGGAATACCGTTTAATTGACCTACACCTGTTTGAACCGCCTCAGTTAATCCCGTCTTTCTTTGATAAGAATCAATACGATCTTTATAAGGCTCCTCCTCCGAATGAAATCCAATGGGATCCAGAGACACCATGTCTTCATCCATAGGATACCAAGTACCGGGATCAATCGAAAGTTCGATTCTTTCTGAACTACTCATTTTCAAATGATATCCACATTGTTCACAAATATTCATTTTTGATTTCAAAAATTTCTTATAATTTAATCCATAACAATTTTCGCATTGAACCCACAAATGCCTGTATTTTTGAGTTGCATCGAGATCATTAGACCTTTCTCTTAGAGTTAAATCACTACTCTTCAAATGGGTTCGTATACTGGACCCCCCGCTTTCACTCCTTTCATTACTAGTTCTACGTTTCTCAAAAACGCACCTAGAAATGTAACTGTCACTACTATCACTTACAATGGGCGTATCCATACAGATTTGAGACTGAAGATAATCGTCAATGCAACTATTAATGTGATTATTCCAACTAGATTGACTATCATACATGTAACGGTTGTATAAGGAATCT